TCGGTCGTTGTGTGGGTGGACTCGATTTCTTCCGGTTTTAAGCAATCCGTCCTTCTCATGTTTCACCATATGGCCTTTCCGAGCGAGCCTTTCGGTTTTCTTCCGCAACTCCCTTCGGTCTCCCGGTTGGCGTGGTTCTGTAGTTATTTTGGCCTTACTTCATGTCGTAGCCTTAGCTTATCGACGGGTCTTGCATTAGATACATACAGCATTTTTTTTTACTCATGTCTTGGAGAAGAACGTTCTTTGTTTGAGTTTGAAGTCGTTACCTTGCGGGAGCCACCTGGGCGAGACCCTTCCCTTCTTGATTATTTCCATATGGTATGTTGAATCATTTGTGAAGTCGACTTCACTTGACCGTGTCTGCTTCAACTTCATCCTAGACTCCTGCCGTGTAGTGTAGCAAGACTAACAAGTGGTCGAGTGAATTTATGAACGAGCTACTCCAAGTAGACTCCATTATAGGTCATTCGGAAGGGCTCCGTATAGTTCGGTGTAACGTTGTGGCTCTTGAAGAGACCTCGACTGACCGAGAAAAACAAGTTCCAGAGGCATCTTCCATTCATATCGATTTGGGTTTTTCTGCACCATATTTGGATCTGCCTCTTCTTCGATCCGGAATTCCCAGCAAATCCTTGACTCCTCGAATACAATGGGATTTCACACCTGGCAAATCTTTCACTCTACCTCCTCTTATTAACACCATAGAATGTTCCTGCAAATTATGACCTTCGCCTGGAATGTGAGCAAATATATCATGTCGATTGCTCAACCGTACTTTGGCTATCTTACGTGGAGCTGAATTAGGTTTTTTCGGTGTTCTCGTTGAAACACGCGGGCATACTCCTTGCTTCTGGGGACATTGATCCGAAGCTCGAGTACGGTCCGTGCGCCGTTTTTCTTCTCTACCATGACGAATCAATTGATTTAATGTAGGCATCGCTCTTTCCTTTGTTCTCCCCCCCCGATTTTTGCCCTATCACTAGTGGTTACTCCCGATCCGAAGCACCCCTTTTCCATTCATAGAGAGACCCAATCGTCAAAATCAATAAAAAGGCCATCATGGACCAAGATCCAAACGGATCAATCTTGTTGGGAGGTACTGCCCAAGGAAAGGAAAAGGTTACTTCCGGATCAGGGATAATAAATAAAATGGAAACAAGATAAAATCGTATATCAAAACGACTTCTGGCATCACCGGAAGGATCGAAACCACACTCGTGGGCCGACAATTTATCTGGATAGGTCGAACTATTGGAAGCAAATGGAAAAGGAACACCGAGTGGGATCAAAGAAACTAGCGGACTGATGACTAAATAGATAAAAATAGGTGCAAATTCTGACATCACCACAGCCCACTTGGTTCTCTTGCTCCTTGCTCGCGGAGCGGCATACCGGAAAAATGTTTTTGAAGAAATCACCCCCCCCCCCCGCTTTTCATTCTCTTGTCCTGTACCCGCAAGAGTAGGCTTTTCAGTTTGGCTGCTAACGAGGGAAGAGGGCTGACACAAAAGTGGCTTTTAGGCTGGCCTCTCGAGCGACCCTTGGTAGTAGTCTCCTTGGGGCATTGTATAAGTCAAAAAAACCTTTATTTGTTGAGAAAGGGGCTCTCTCTAAGTTTTTGAGGTGCATTAGTGTATAGAATGCCTAGTTACGTTCAACGTCTGCAAGCCTTCTCCCCACAGGAACTTCCCAACTTTAGAACCCGGGCCCGGGTCAGTGCATGAGAAGTAGGTGCATGGGAAGCGGGGCAGGTTTTTCTCCCACAGGCAAGGGAAAGAGCATAGCCAACTCCCGGCCGGATAAAGACAACTCTGCAAGCCAGTCCCTCATCCCTTAACATTTATTGTTCGAGTTTCGTTAGCTGAACATCATTTCTCGTTACTTGTGACGGTTTGGTTGAGTCCCGGGAAGTTCACCTTGCCTATTTGACTACCAGTCAATGAATGATTGATTGATTAGCAACGATAAATTTTTAGGCGAGTCAGGTGTACGTACTTAGTTAACGGTCGATTGATATTCATTTTTATGAGCTGACTGAACATCATATCGAGGTGACAGGATTCGAACCTATGGCCCTCTGTACCCAAAACAGATGCGCTGACCAGACTGCGCTACACCTCGTCTCACCCCCCCCCCGGAGCATATAGATCCACCCGATCGATGAACACTCAAACCGAACTCGCCTGGGCACAGGGACGTTTTTATTCCAAGGTTTCAACCGCTTTTTTTAGAAAATCTGCCTCCAGGGCGACGCGCGTTTAGCCGTAGAGTGCAGGAGCGCTCACATTTTTTGGCTTCCTCTTTCACTTGAATTTTTAAATCCGGCTCGATCCCGGCTACGTGTCCTTTGGACCCCTCGCCCGCTTAGAAGTGGATTCGAACCACTGACACAAGGATTTTCAGTCCTTTGCTCTAACCAGCTGAGCTACCTGAACCACTTTCCTAAAGTCTCTTTTCTTCATCGAATAGCGCCCTACCTTACCACTTGACTAGTAAG